TTTTGCTTTAAGTTCTTTTCTTTATAAGAGGTGGAATAGAATAACCCGGTTGAAGCGTAATGATCATACGTCTGTAATGCATTGTATGTCCCATAATAGGTCCCATCCTTCTACCCTTTCCCGGGAGTCGATGACTATTCATAGCTATTACCTTGACACCAAAGAAGAGTTCGACCCAATGCTTTATTTCTGTCCTAGTTGATCCTGATTCGACATTAGAAGTATATTGATTGTTCCCCAATAACCGAAGACTTTTTTCTGTAAATACTGCATATTTGATTCCATCCATAAATCCATTTTCTTCCCTATGAGTTCCAGTATCGATAAGAATTCTAGTTCTTACTGTTCATATGTTATGGTATGAATATACCATACCAATTCGTTATGTATGGATGATGAGATTCCATTGATACAGAGCCAGACTTATTTAATGTTCCCATTGGCGTGCATCCAGCAGGAATTGAACCTACGAATTTGCCAATTATGAGTTGGGCGCTTTAACCATTCAGCCATGGATGCTTAACAGGGATCATCGTACATCGTGAATAACCAAATTCCAATTGAAATGAAATCTTTAGGAGGAATCAATGAAACGACATCAATTCAAATCCTGGATATTCGAATTGAGAGAGATATTGAGAGAGATCAAGAATTCTCACTATTTCTTAGATTCATGGATCAAATTCGATTCAGTGGGATCTTTCACTCACATTTTTTTCCACCAAGAACGTTTTATGAAACTCTTTGACCCCCGAATTTGGAGTATCCTACTTTCACGTGATTCACGTGATTCACAGGGTGCAACAAGCAATCGATATTTCACGATCAAAGGTGTAGTACTGCTTGTAGTAGTGGTCCTTATATCTCGTATTAACAATCGAAAGATGGTCGAAAGAAAAAATCTCTATTTGATGGGGCTTCTTCCTATACCTATGAATTCCATTGGACCCAGAAATGAGACATTGGAAGAATCTTTTTGGTCTTCCAATAGAAATAGGTTGATTGTTTCGCTCCTGTATCTTCCAAAAGGGAAAAAGATTTCTGAGAGTTGTTTCATGGATCCGCAAGAGAGTACTTGGGTTCTCCCAATAAAGAAAAAGTGTATCATGCCTGAATCTAACCGGGGTTCGCGGTGGTGGAGGAACCGGATCGGAAAAAAGAGGGATTCTAGTTGTCAGATATCTAATGAAACCGTAGCTGGAATTGAGATTTCATTCAAAGAGAAAGATAGCAAATATCTGGAGTTTCTTTTTTTATCCTATACGGATGATCCGATCCGCAAGGACCCTGATTGGGAATTGTTTGATCGTCTTTCTCCGAGGAAGAAACGAAACATAATCAACTTGAATTCGGGACAGCTATTCGAAATCTTAGGGAAAGACTTGATTTGTTATCTCATGTCTGCTTTTCGTGAAAAAAGACCAATTCAAATTCAGGGGGAGAGTTTCTTCAAACAACAAGGAGCTGGGGCAACTATGCAATCCAATGATATCGAGCATGTTTCCCATCTCTTCTCGAGAAACAAGTGGGGTATTTCTTTGCAAAATTGTGCTCAATTTCATATGTGGCAATTCCGCCAAGATCTCTTCGTTAGTTGGGGGAAGAATCAGCACGAATCGGATTTTTTGAGGAACGTCTCGAGAGAGAATTGGATTTGGTTAGACAATGTGTGGTTGGTAAACAAGGATCGGTTTTTTAGCAAGGTACGGAATGTATTGTCAAATATTCAATATGATTCCACAAGATCTATTTTCGTTCAAGTAACGGATTCTAGCCAATGGAAAGGATCTTCTTCTTATCAATCCAGAGATCATTTCGATTCCGTTAGAAATGAGAATTCAGAATATCACACATCGATCGATCAAACAGAGATTCAGCAACTAAAAGAGAGATCGATTCTTTGGGATCCTTCCTTTCTTCAAACGGAACGAACAGAGATAGAATCAGATCGATTCCCGAAATGCCTTTTTGGATCTTCCTCCATGTCCTGGCTATTCACGGAACCTGAGAAGCGGATGAATAATCATCTGCTTCCGGAAGAAATCGAAGAATTTATTGGGAATCCTACAAGATCAATTCGTTCTTTTTTCTCTGACAGATGGTCAGAACTTCATCTGGGTTCGAATCCTACTGAGAGGTCCACTAGAGATCCTAAATTGTTGAAGAAAAAACAAGATGTTTCTTTTGTCCCTTCCAGGCGAGCGGAAAATAAAGAAATGGTTGATATATTCAAGATAATTACGTATTTACAAAATACCGTCTCAATTCATCCTTCGGAACCAGATCCGGGATGTGATATGGTTCCGAAGGATGAACCGGACAGTTCCAATAAGATTTCATTCTTGAACAAAAATCCATTTTTTGATTTCTTTCATCTATTCCATGACCGGAACAAAGGGGGATACGCGTTACGCCACGATTTTTTTGAATCAGAAGAGAGATTCCCAGAAATGGCGGATCTATTCACTCTATCAATAACCGAGCCGGATCTGGTGTATCA